GGAGGTTCGAATCCTTTCGTCCCAGGCATATACATTGTATCAGAGTAAAAGTTTATTTTGAAAATAACATTATGTATAAATGCCTAATATTGGATGCCTAATATTGAATAGAATGTCATTCTTGTTTATTTTATTATTTTGAATGATTCTTCTATGAATCATATTTTTGTTTTTCACAAACCGAACTAACTGAATTGAGTGCAAATGGCATGCGGATATAACTAAATAAATTTGTTTGTGATCAAGATACGATGGTAACATAGGTCACACCCCTTTTTTTAATTCAACTAATTAAAAACTTAATAAAGTATGGCGGATTTTTCATCATATGTTCATTCCCTTCATATTGAAGGGGGTTAGCTACTTAATTTTAAGAAAAACCTCACGTCTCATATCTTTTTGAATTTTCAACGATACACTTTATTTTGAATCACAATAAGAAAGAGCATGTCTTTCCTATCTCTTATTCTCTATCCATTAAAATTAAATTTAAATGGAAATAGGGTAACCAAATTATTAGGATCTCTTAATTAGAAATAAGAGGGAGGTTATTACATTAAATTAAATGGGATTAAATACCGGGTTAGGGTAAACTAAAAAATTAGGAGCAAGGGCCTAATCTGGACTTGTTTGTCTTTGTCCCTCGAGAGTCCCCCTTCAAGGGGATCCTTTTTTTGTTCTGATTCAGTATTCCCAGAGAGTCAAGAGAGTCGGGGGATAGATAGTTCTTAATTAGTAACGGGAGGTATCTTATTAATAAAATTCGAATCGAAAGAACAAGAACAAGTACCCAAATCTTCTCTTATATCAGTCTTTTTTATCCATCTCACACAAAAACGGGGTTTTTGTTCAATCCATTTATTTGCTTTAAATCGTTGATAGTTCAATTGGAAAAGAAACAGCTATTTCTCCCTCTCTCTCTCTTTTTTTTTTATGATCAAATTTTTAGTAAAATTATAAAAATTTTTAATGATTGCTTTTGAGTTGAATCTTTGGTATTCAAAGAAGTGGTAAATGGGTCATATTGAGTCACTTTAAGAGGCAGAGTAAAAAAGAATTCATTTATTAATATTCGTATTCTTTCTATATTTCTATTAGTTTTTTTAATAAAAAGTAAAGTGTTGCATTCATACAATAACATACAACAATAGGTAGGGTCTTGCTAAGATTGCTTCAGAAAACTTTTTGCCATCTTTGTATAGAAGAAAAAAAGGGTATAGATTAATATGTTTATGTATCGACGGAACCAATGACTATTCATGATTCCATAATTGAATCAATTCCATACGGGTTCCAAATTAGAGGAATGTTTTGTTATGGTAAAACTTCGTTTGAAACGATGTGGTAGAAAGCAACGTGCGACTTGAAGGACACGATCCGGTGTGGATTTTTCTTCTTACATCCGCCATCTTTTCTAAGAATGAAGATGCTCTTGGCCCGACATCTGTTCTGTTTTCACTAGAATCCTTCTTTTTGTTAGGTTGTAATGAATATAGTACATGATGGAGCTCGGGTAGAAAGTCTGGATTCATCTTTCAGGGGCCAAGAATCTAGGGTTAATACCAATCAATTAATTGGAACAACTTCGTAAGTATATCATCAATATAGAAATAGAAAGGATCCGATTCGGTCAAGTTTTTAATTCAAGGAAAATTTGTTGGAATTGAAAAAAATCTTTCGATTAAAAGAAAAGTGTATCGCGGGGAATCCAGTGTTTGTATGATTCTTTGCTAGAAATAAATCACAATTTAAAGGGGTATGTTGCTGCCATTTTGTAAGGATTAAGAAGCACCGAAGTAATGTCTAAACCCACTGATTTAAAACAAAGAAAAAGGATCCCAGAACAAGGAAACGCCCTTTTTTCAATTGTCTCAATAACTGGATCATAATAAAGATAAAGAATAAAGAATCCAAATGGATTGTATTTTAAATGAGACAAACAAAAGGGGGTTAAAGACTATTCAAAAAATGAAATAAATTGCCTAAATACTTTTTTCTTTTAAGCTATTTGAGAATTATCCAACTTGAGTTATGGGTACAAATGATTTTTTATTTTTCAGGAAGGATAAATTCAGGAAGGAGGAATAAAAAGAAAAATATGAGTAAAATCCCATTCTAATTTATTTTATCAACTCTTTTGCCATTACTTATAATTCTATACGTAGACAAAACTCCAAATCATTTTTTCTCGAGCCGTACGAGGAGAAAACCTCCTATACGTTTCTAGGGGGGGTCTTTAGATCTATCCCAATGAGCCGTCTATCGAATCGTTGCAATTGATGTTCGATCCCGAAGAGAAGGAAGAGATCTTCGGAACGTGGGTTTTTATGATCCGATAAAGAATCAAAGTTATTTAAACGTTCCTGCTATTTTATATTTCCTTGAAAAGGGCGCTCAGCCCACAGGAACTGTTCGGGATATTTTAAAAAAGGCGGAGGTTTTTAAGTAGCTTGGTCCTAATCAAACAAAATTCAATTAAGGAAATAAATAAATAGAAAGT